ACACGGTTAGTTACAAATGCTTTTTGACAAGCATTTGATGCAGGAGGTCGCGTAAACCAAAACCCTATTAATAGATAGGAACACATTCCAACCAATTCCCAAAAAAAATAAATTTGTATCAAATTTGAACTAGTAACTAATCCTACCATGGAAGTACTGAAAAAACTCATATAAGCAAAAAATCTCAAGTATCCTTGATCGTGAGCCATATAATTATCACTATAAATAAGAACCATGATTCCAACAGTAGTGATTAACATTGACATAATAGAAGTAAGTGGATCGATCAAGCAGCCGAATTCTAAAGAAAAATCATTATCGAGTGTCCAAGACCATACATATTGGTGGATAGAACTGCTATTTACTTGCTGAATAGACAGATTAGTTGAAAAAATCATGACTATACTTAACAATAAAATACTTGGAAAAGCCCACATACGACGAAGATTTTTTGTTGCTGTCGGAAAAAGAAGAAGGCCCACTCCTATTAACATAGGAACTGGAAGTGGAACGAAAGGTAAAATCCACCCATATTGATATGTTTGTTGCATAAGAAAATTGAAATTCATAATTACATAATTAATTGTTTCCGATTTATCGGATTTTACTTCTTTTGAAAGGAGTCAATAAAAAAATGAAAATATGCACTAACTTAAATATAAAAATATTTTTTTTATTTCTTTTTACTTATTCTTTCTAAACTTCTTGTAAATATTGCAAATATTCAAATCAAGAAGTTCCAATTGGTCAAATCATATGAAAGACAAAGATTAATTATGAGTCTCCTTCTAGTTTGAAAATTCAAGTCAAATTTGGACAAGTTACTCAAAATATTCTTCTTTTTTTTTAGAAAAATTTTATGCGATTTTACCATATCGTTCACAGTCTATTCTTTTAGAATTTTAGAAAAAAAAATTATCTAGAAAAGCGCAGATTTTTTTTTGAACAATAGATGTCTTTCACATCCAGCTATACGAATGAGTAATCTCTTCATTTTATTTAAATGGCAGTTCCAAAAAAACGTACTTCTGCATCAAAAAAGCGTATTCGTAAAAATTTTTGGAAAGGGAAAGGCTATTGGGCGGCGTTAAAAGCATTTTCTTTAGGGAAATCTCTTTCTACCGGGACTTCAAAAAGTTTTTTTGTGCGACAGACAAATAAAATCAAAAAATAAGTTATTAAGAAATAAAGCGGAAAACCTTAGAACAATATAAATCGACCTGACTCAAAAATGGAACGCTTCCGTTTCAAAAAAAAATTCCCCAATTCCATTTCCTGGTAAATTAATCAATGGGAAATGGAATTCTTCTGGTTACTTTGACCGAATTCAAACAAAGTTTTTTTAACAAAAAAAAAACACAAGATACTTGATTTAAATTTTCGTATATTTTCTTGCCAGGACGGGAGTCTTTTTTTCCCATCAATCTATTTGTACTATAAATATTTTTTGCACAACTTTCTTACTTTTTAATTTCTATAAATTCTTATATAGAGCCCATATATCTCTCCCCATCAATTCACGCAAAAACACTTAATGAAAATATTCTGGATAAATGGGTGTGAATTTTGAATAATCTAAAATCTTTTTTGGTTCATTCATAAAACAGATTTTTGGGTTGTACTTTTTGAAATTAAAATCAAATAACTCAAAAACGGTAAATTTTAAAAAATGTTTTTTTGGGGGGGCTTAATGCATAGTAAAACTTGCTGCTTTTACAAGAGTTCCAAGTCTAAAACCCACAATAAAACTAAAACAATGAACCTTCAATTACATATTTGAAGAAATTTGTATTCATCAATTTGAATCTTTCCAACAAAATATTGCATTCTTAAATCTAGACGATTTCTTATTCATAGGCTATTATAGGGTCAAGACAAGCCGCTATGGTGAAATTGGTAGACACGCTGCTCTTAGGAAGCAGTGCTAGAGCATCTCGGTTCGAGTCCGAGTGGCGGCATGACATGTCCTAAAAAAATAAAATAGATCCTATAATGAATAATAATGAATTCAATTTCGGATTTCGATTTTATAATTAAGGAACTTTTTTTTATGATATTTTCAACTTTAGAGCATATATTAACTCATATTTCTTTTGCGACTGTTTCAATTCTAATTACAATTCATTTGATAACTTTTTTTGTCGATGAAATCGTAAAACTATATGATTCATCCGAAAAGGGCATGATAATGATCTTTTTGTGTATAACAGGATTATTAATTTCTCGTTGGATTTATTCAAAACATTTTCCACTAAGTGATTTATATGAATCGTTAATCTTCCTTTCATGGAGTTTTTCTTTTATTTATATCGTTCCATATTTCAAAAAAGAAAAAAATATTCTAAACACAATAATTCGCCCAAGTGTTATTTTTTCCCAGGGATTTGCTACCTCAGGTCTTTTAACTGAAATACACGAATCCACAATATTAGTACCCGCTCTTCAGTCCGAGTGGTTAATAATGCATGTAAGTATGATGATATTAGGATATGTAGCCCTTTTATGTGGATCATTATTATCAGTATCACTTCTAGTCATTACAGTTAGAAAAAATAGAAGATTTTTTTCTACGAATAATCGTTTATTAAATTTAAATGAGTCATTTTTACTTGGTAAAGTCAAATACATGAATGAAGGAAAAGGAAAAAATGTTTTACAAAAAACTTCTTTTTTTTCTCCAATAAATTATTATAAGTCGCAATTGATTCAACAATTGGATTATTGGAGTTATCGGGTTATTAGTCTAGGATTTCTCTTTTTAACGATAGGAATTCTTTCTGGAGCAGTATGGGCTAACGAAGCATGGGGATCCTATTGGAGTTGGGACCCAAAAGAAACTTGGGCCTTTATTACTTGGATCATATTTGCAATTTATTTACATACTCAAACAAATATAAAATGGAAGGGTACAAATTCAGCAATTGTAGCGTTTATTGGGTTTCTTATAATTTGGATATGCTATTTTGGCGTAAATCTATTAGGAATAGGGTTACATAGTTATGGTTCATTTACATTAACATCTAATTAAATTCAAAAAGCTTACTACTTACGAATAGGAATAGAAAAGCATACAACGCATATGAATATCATTTTGTGTGAACTAGCGAGAGCCCCGTGACTTTGATTCGCGGCACTCTCGCCAGTTCTAGTTCAAATTTATTTTTTTTTACTTAACACAAGAGAAGAAAAAGCCTTCTTTTTTTTTCATTGTACAACGAACCTCTTTGGAAACGATAAGATCGTTTTTTCATTTTTTTATCAATAAAAAAACGATCTATAAAAAGAATTAGATAGGATAACTTCAACCTTTTCAACTGATAGTGAAAGAACGAAATCTGGGTATATACCAATACCGAGTACGGGTAAAAAAATAGATATTGAAAGAAATAATTCTCGCGGCCCAGAATCAAAAAAATAAGAGTTTGGGCCGTTAAATATCTTGTATCCATAGAACATCTGGCGTAACATAGATAATAAATAAATAGGGGTTAATATCATTCCAATTGCCATTACAAAAGTAATTGGGATTTTTGTCATGAAAAGAAATTTTGGACTAGTAACTAATCCAAAAAATACTATTAATTCGGCAACAAAACCACTCATACCTGGTAATGCGAGGGAGGCCATCGAAAAACTACTGAACATCGTGAACATTTTTGGCATTGGGATAGCTATTCCACCCATTTCATCAAGATAAAGAAGACGTATTCTATCATAAGTTGTTCCGGCCAAGAAAAAAAGTGCAGCACCGATAAATCCATGAGAGATTATTTGTAAAAGGGCTCCGTTGAGCCCCATATCCGTGATAGAACCAATTCCTATAATTATAAAACCCATATGAGATACAGAGGAATAGGCTATTCTTTTTTTTAAATTCCGTTGACCCAGAGATGTTGAAGCTGCATAGATTATTTGCATTGCGCCCACTATTATCAACCAAGGAGAAAATAGAGAATGAGCATGAGGAAAAAATTCCATATTGATCCGAACTAATCCATACGCTCCCATTTTTAATAAGATTCCGGCTAGAAGCATACAAGTACTATAATGCGCTTCTCCGTGGGTATCTGGTAACCATGTATGTAGGGGTATGATTGGTAATTTGACAGCAAAAGCAAGAAAAAATCCACTATAAAATAATATTTCCAAGGCCGCGGGATAGGACTGATTAGCCAATATTTCAAAATTTAATGTTGGTTCAGTAGAACTATATAAACCGACACCCAGAACTCCCATTAAAAGAAAAATAGAACCCCCTGCCGTGTACAAAATAAATTTTGTAGCCGAATACAGGCGTTTTTTTCCTCCCCACATGGATACAAGTAGATAAACGGGAATTAATTCTAACTCCCACATGAGAAAAAAAAGTAAAAGATCTCGAGAAGAAAATAATCCTATTTGTCCACTGTACATTGCTAACATCAGGAAATGAAATAATCGAGAATCTCGAGTCACTGGCCAAGCCGCTAAAGTAGCTAAAGTAGTGATGAATCCCGTTAGTAAAATGGGTCCTATCGAGAGTCCATCTATTCCTAATCTCCAATGAAAATCCAAAAAAAGGATCCATTTATAATCCTCTATTAGTTGGATTAATGGGTCGTCTGATTGAAAATGATAGCAAAATGCATAAGTCGTTAGAAGAAGCTCTAAAATACACATACATATAGTATACCAACGTATTACTCTATTTCCCCTATGTGGAAGAAAAAAAATTAAGCAACCTGCAAATATTGGCAAAACCACAATTATTGTTAAACAAGGAAAATGGTTCGTGGTAAAGACAAGATACGCTTGGGCCATAAAAATCCGTGCTCAAAATCAAATTCAATTGAGCACGGATTTTGTCGGTAAAAAAAAAAGAAAAATGGATTCAAGTAGAGTTTTATGGAATGTATCAATAAGAATGTATCAATAAGCTAGACCCATACTGCGAGTTGTTTCATGCCATAAATAAACCCGAACACTCAAAAAATCCGTTGGACACGCGGATTCACACCTCTTACAACCAACGCAGTCTTCGGTCCTTGGGGCAGAAGCGATTTGTTTAGCTTTACATCCATCCCAAGGTATCATTTCTAATACATCGGTGGGGCACGCCCGGACACATTGGGTACATCCTATACATGTATCATAAATCTTTACTGAATGTGACATTGGATCTATCCATTTTGAACGTCATAAATTTTCGATCTAGTAAACTAACTTATAAATGAATCCTATAAGTTAGATACCGGACGAATCAATGAGTGATCATAATCAATTTTCTTCCAAATTTCTTTATCAAAAAGGACCAAAATACTTTGATTTCTTGTGTTTTTGCAACCACAATCATACCTTACAGGTCTCAAACCTATTAATTTGAACTTATTTCTAAATATTCAATTTTCCACCGGTACAATGAATACTATTTATTCAACAAGTTTGATTGGTTAATACGAGTTGATTTTTTGTTACGATAAATTGATGAAACAATAGCCGGTCCAATAGCTGCTTCAGCGGCTGCAATAGTTATAACAAAAATGGAAAAAATGTCTCCTCTTAATTGACGATTATCAAAAATATCAGAAAATGTTACAAAATTTATATTAACTGAATTTAATAGAAGTTCAAGGCACATAAGGGCTCTAACCATATTTCGACTTGTGATCAATCCATAGATACCAACAGAAAATAAATAGGCACTCAAAACAAGTATATGTTCGAGCATCATTAATCAACTCCTTATCAATTTTGATTCGTTTTAATCTGAACAATAATTGAATAGACTCGATTCTAACAAATAACAAATATGAAACAGGAAAATCGATTGGTAATAGATCGATATAAAACGAAAGCCTTTCTATTCGATTAAAAAAAAAAGTAATTCAAATTAACAAATTATAGCTTTTGTGTTAGTTAATTCGATTTGAATTACTTGTTGATTTCTTATTGACGAGCTATAGAAATAGCACCTATTAAAGCGACTAAAAGGATTATTGAAATGAGTTCAAATGGAAGAAAAAAATCCGTTGCTAAATGAATTCCAATTTGTTGGCTATTACTTATCAAATCTTGTTCTAAAATATGATTTGATTTTGTAGTCCAGCTGATCCCATACCAGGCCGTATCTGGAATAGTAGTAATTAGTGAAATAAAAAGACTTGTACAAATCATTGAAGTAACCCCATCCCCAACGGTCCAAAGGTGAAAATCTTTGTAATATTCTGAACCATTCATAAACATCACAGCAAAAATTATTAAAACATTTATAGCTCCTACATAAATAAGGAGCTGCGCAGCAGCTACAAAATAGGAGTTCGATAGAATATAGAATAAGGATATACAAAAAAGAACCAATCCCAACGAAAAGGCCGAATAAATTGGATTCGGAAGTAATACTACTGCCAGACTTCCTAATATAAGACCCGATCCTAGAAAGACTAAAAGAAAATCGTGTATTGGTCCGGGTAAATCCATTTGATTTTATCAAAAAAATCGAAATATTTCATGTCTTTGTTGACCTGACCAGGAAAAAAGAAGTTATCCTTTTTTTTTATTTTAACATATACATATTAATTTAATTGAATTTGAATGAATCGGGATGATTTGGATTGATGTAAATACAGGACTGCTTTTTTTTTGTTTCGAAAGCAAAGGTTAAAACTTTATCTTTATATTTTATATTATTACATTATTCGAATAGAAAGTCATTTTAAATGAAAATCAAGCCACGACCCTCACCAACTAACCGTTCTTCTGTATTCACCAAGCAAAAACCTGATCCCTTTAACTCCAAAAAATTTCAAAAGCTTTTTTTTTTTTGAATTTATAAATGTTTTGTAAAGCGAGAGTTTTATACATTGTTGAGTTGAGGTAAATTCGAAGAAATTGTTCGAATTGTGTAATCTTCAATTATTGAGACCGGTAACCGACCTAAAGCAATTTGATTATAATTCAATTCATGACGATTATAAGTAGAAAGCTCATATTCTTCGGACATTGATAAACAATTTGTTGGACAATACTCAACACAATTACCACAAAATATACAAATTCCAAAATCAATACTGTAATTAAGTAATCGTTTCTTTCGAATATCCATTTGCAATTTCCAATCTACAACGGGTAAATCTATAGGACATACACGAACACATACTTCACAAGCAATGCATTTATCAAATTCAAAGTGGATTCGGCCTCGGAAACGTTCTGATGTAATCAATTTTTCGTAGGGGTATTGAATAGTTACAGGTAAACGATTTGCATGGGACAAGGTAATCACGAAACCTTGACCAATGTACCTGGCAGCTCGTATTGTTTGTTGACCAGAGTTCAAGAACCGAGTTAGCATAGGGAACATGTCGGAATATCTATAAATAAATTTTCTCGTTTATTTCTCTTGTTTGAGACAAGTTATGAAGAATAGAATATTCTATTCCTTTACAGTGAAAGAAGTTGGAACGAAGTCGTTAATAATAGATTACCCAAAGAAATAGGTAAAAGAAATTTCCATCCAAGATTTAATAGTTGGTCCATTCTCAGTCTTGGTAAAGTCCATCTTGTTGCAATAGAAATGAATAAGAACAAATAAGTTTTAGCCAGTGTAATAAAGATACCGATTATTGTTCCAAAAACCTTCCCTCTTTGATTTATGTCAAATAACTCAGGATCAAATAGGTTTGGAATAGAAAGATTCCACCCCCCCAAGTAAAGAACTGTTACAAATAATGAAGAAATTAGTAGATTTAGATACGAAGCAACATAAAATAAGCCAAATTTTATACCTGAATATTCGGTTTGATAACCAGCTACTAATTCTTCTTCTGCTTCTGGTAAATCAAAAGGTAATCTCTCACACTCGGCTAGAGAAGAAATTAGAAAAATGATAAACCCTATAGGTTGACGCCACAAATTCCATCCCCAAAAACCATATTTGGATTGTGTTTCAACTATATCAACTGTACTTAAACTGTTAGATAATCATAGTCGACAATAACATCACTGCTTTCATCGCTATTACAGAACCGTACATGAGATTTTCACCTCATACGGCTCCTCATAGGTCACAAATCAATCTAAGAACCTTTCAAATTGGTAGGATCGATAGAGAATAAAACTCTTATCCTAAGGCCTAGAATTAGACTAATGGAATTCTGTCTGCTATATTTATAATTATAATAAAAAAGTGCTTCTGAATTGATCTCATATTTTAAGAATTTTCATTTTTCTTTTTTGATTAAAAACTTATCCTTGAATGAGAAAAAATACTTTTTAGAGGAATATCCCATAGATATTTCAACTTCTCGTTTTCGATTACGAAAAAGAATTTAGGCAAAAGAATTTAGGCATTGCATAACAAGAATTGGATTTCGTTCCTATTCTCCTTTCTCAGAAAAGAGGTATTATTCGCATTATCAAAAGTAAAAGATTTCTTCGTTTTGATAGTTATTTACTTAATCGGTGGACAGGAACATACTCTGGGTCGAAATCGTGGGGAGTACTTCTTAAGAATTTCTACCAACTTAAAGCCCCAATTCGAATTATTTTTCTATAACAAAAATATCCTATTGGATAATTTTCAGAATCTCCATTACTAATCCTTTGTGTATCTTGGTCTTCCTAACCATCCACTCGTTTTTTTAATCTTTCATTAGGATAATACATCTATGCTATGGTAATAGTATAGAAAAAACCCATACAATTGATCTTTTAAACCCGCTTCAAGTCATCAGCCAATCTTGGGGTAAACAGCCTTGACTGCTTATGTTTACTTTCACTTAATTCTTATTCTTGTACGTAGGAAATGAGATTTCATTCTTTTAACAGCAAGTTTGTAAGCCGTTTTATTTCACTCATAGAACTATCTGGTTTAATTCATCAACTCAATGATGAATAAAAAAATCGATAGTCAAATCATTTGACTTTACTTGTTAGAAAGAAAAGAAATGGGGGAATTTTTATGTCTCACCGAATCACACGTAGAGATATTGATAATACACATAGAGTTAATGGTATTTCATAACTAATTGATTGAGCAGCAGCCCTTAATCCACCTAAAAAGGAATATTTATTATTTGATCCATATCCTGACATAAGCAATCCAACGGGAGCAAGACTTGAAATGGCGATCCATAAAAAAACACCAATACTAAGATCAGCTAGAATAAAGCGACAACTAAAGGGAATTATTGAATAACTTAGTAAAATGGATATGACTGCTATGGATGGACCAATACTGAATAAACGAGTATCTCCTCTAGATGGAAGAATATTTTCTTTGAAAAGTAGTTTTGTACCGTCGGCTAAAGCTTGAAGAATTCCCAAAGGCCCCGCGTATTCGGGTCCAATACGTTGCTGTATCCCTGCGGATATTTCTCTTTCTAACCAAACAATTACTAGAACACCCAGTGTGATTCCTAATACAAGAATGAAAATAGGGACAAGCATCCCTATGATTCCATAAAATTCTTTTAAGGATTCCAATCTGGAAAAAGAATGGATAGCTTCTATTTCTATTATATCAATTATCATTTCAACGATCAACTTCTCCCATAATGATATCTATACTACCTAGTATCGTCATAATATCAGCCAATTTCATTCTTTTAACTAACTGCGGAAGAATTTGCAAGTTGATAAACCCCGGCGGTCGGATTTTCCATCGCCAAGGAAAAACACTCTGATCTCCGATCAGAAAAATTCCCAATTCTCCTTTTGGTGCTTCGACTCTTACATAAAGTTCTTGCTTGGACAATTCAAAAGTGGGAGAAGGCTTTTTACTAATAAATCGATATTCAAAATCATTCCATTCAGGGTCTTTTATTCTATCAAAGCGCCGGCTTTCTAAATTCTCATACGGCCCCCCTGGAATTCCTTCCAAGGCTTGTTGGATTATTTTTATGGATTCTGTCATTTCACTAATTCGTACTAAATAACGAGCTAATGAATCCCCTTCTTTTTGCCATTGAATCTCCCAATCAAATTCGTCATAACACTCATAACGATCAACTTTACGAAGATCCCATTGTATTCCGGAAGCTCGTAGCATTGGCCCCGATAAACCCCAATTTAGTGCTTCTTCTCCGCCAATAATACCTACGCCTTCCACTCGTTCTAAAAAAATAGGATTTCGGGTAATAAGCTTTTGATATTCAGCAACCCCAGTTAAAAAATAATCGCAAAAATCCAAACATTTATCTACCCATCCATAAGGTAGATCAGCAGCGACCCCTCCGATACGAAAATAATTATGCATCATGCGCATACCGGTAGCAGCCTCGAATAGGTCATATATCAATTCTCGTTCTCGAAAAATATAGAAAAAGGGGGTCTGTGCCCCAATATCTGCCATAAAAGGGCCAAGCCATAACAAATGGGAAGCGATACGACTCAACTCCAGCATAATAGCTCTAATATAGCTAGCCCTTTTAGGTACTTGAATATTGCCTAGCTGTTCAGGTCCATTTACAGTTATTGCTTCTGTAAACATAGTAGCTAAATAATCCCAACGTGTTACATAAGGCAAATATTGTATAATTGTTCGATTTTCCGCAATTTTCTCCATTCCTCTATGTAAATAACCTAATATAGGTTCACAGTCAATAACATCTTCACCATCGAGAGTAACGATCAGTCGAAGAACACCATGCATTGATGGGTGGTGAGGCCCCATATTCACTATCATAAGGTCATTTCTTGTAATTGGTGTAATCATAAGTTTTTCCCGAGTCAGTCTTCCATGCATTTCTGAAAGTAAAAAGAAGTTCATTCAAATTTAAATGACTAAGCTCATCAAATGGTATCGTGCTTCAAATTAACGCGTTTTTATTTCTCGAATATCCAACTCATCAATTAATTCTTTATAGCGTCCTCTCCTTCTTTTTGACAAATAGGCTAGTAGTCGTTGACGTTTTCCCAAAATTTTGCGCAAACCTCTCTGAGATGAAAAGTCTTTTTTGTGCAATTCCAAATGTGAAGTAAGTCTCCTTATCTTCGTGGTGAAACTGAATACTTGAAATTCAACAGACCCTTTATTTTCTTCGTTTTCTTTTTGAGAAATAATCGAAATTACTGAATTTTTTACCATAAAAAAATGCTCCTTTTTCCTTGTCCAGATATGGATTTTACCGATCAGTAATAATAATGCTATTAGTTTTTATGTGGTATATACAATAATTTAATGCAAATAACTCCTAATTTTCTGAATTCAGACCAATCAATCAAATTTGAAATTCTATTTAGATAGGAATAGAAAACGAGTGGTACATTTTCGCATCGAAAAATTTAGACCTAAAATTCAGAAGTTTCTGTTAATTCATTTCGAGATTTAATTGAGATATTAGTCAAAGTCATTTCATATTGGATACTCGAATGAGATGTGAGATAAGAAAAGCGCATGATCTGTCTATTTGTTTACTTTCATATACCCTAGAAATTCTATTTTCTATTCTAGGGTATATAGAAATAGGATCTAGGATATATAGAAAAAGTGTATTATTCACAGAATTTCAATCACGGATACAGATGTATTCTTAACATACTGAAACGACTGCCATTATTGGTATCAAACCAATAACGATTCATACAAGCTAAATCTTCTAATCGATAATTAGGCCAAAGAAAGAGCTTTAATTTCATTAATTTATTTTTCTCTCTATTAATATTGTCATGTGAAACTTGGATGCTGTTTGTTACGTTCTTTTCATTCCAAAATACTAGATTTCTATCTATAGAATTTATATTCTTTGAATTGAAACAAATTAGAATTCTCACTTTTCTACGACGTTTAAACGATAAAATATTTTCCGGAACAAGTAAATAAAAATGCTTTTTGTCTCTATTTGCGGTTATTCTTTGATGTGGTAAAATAGTTTCATCCAAATTTTTCTTAGAAACATATCTTTGCTCTTGATATTTTTGATTAATTTGATGCTTACTCTTATGAAGCAACGAAATACCTATGGTTTGGTACATAATAAATTGTCCGTCTTTTTTGCCAGACAGACGAAGTGGTTGTACAATCAATACTCCTTTCTTCATCAACTCTGAGAGAGTCAAATTCTTTTGAATCAACATTATATCCAAACTCATTTCTCTCTTTTGAATGGAGGATATAGTAATTTTTCTTGGATCTATCAGTCTAAGCAGGAGACAATAGATCTTGATATTATTGATCATTCTTTGATTCAAAGTTGCGTCCCATCTCAATTGAAAAAGCAAATAATGTTTCAGGAAGAAATCGAGTTCTGCTTCTGTATTGCTTTTGTATTGTTTTTTCTTTTTCCCCTTTTTCATGTCCGAGCTTGCATAATTTTCTTCAATATCTTTTTGTTGTGAGAAAACAGATCCGCGATCTCCTTGGCTTATGGGTTCTTCTTCATTTCGATGCTTTTTATTCGATGCTATCAACAAATTTATCTTTTTCTTTTCATTAATATTTATATTTTTACTGCTATTTAAATTTAAAAGAAGTAATTTGCTTGGTATAAACCAAGGTTTCATTTTATATGCCTTATAAAGTAACACAAATTCTGGGAAGAGCCAAAACTCCAGATCCGATATAGGACCCTTTAGCCTTTTTTCATTCATTCCCATCCAATCAAAAAACCCTTTGTGGGAATTTTGTGAATTGGTTTCTGGAATCATAAGATATAAAATAGTTTTTTTAGAAATTATTTGAGAGTTGTTAGTACGAATGTGCGCATTTTGATATCTATTGGTATCAATTAGGATCCAGGCCTCAATATCGACTTTTTGTCTAAGATAAAAATTGAAAATTTTCCAAGCAAAATATTTTCTATCAGCTGGTTTTTCCATATATGGAATATCAACCTGCCCTAGATCATTTGGAATAGGGATGTTCCTCCGTATATCAAAAAGGTTTGTTTTAGACCTGTTATAAGTATAAGAAATTTCTTGCTTCTTATTTCCTTGAAAGGGAGGTCTATAAAAAAAGCATTCCGGTTTATTTTCATAATTAATAAATTTATATGATAAAAGATTATATCTATAGTATTTTCGAAAATTATCTTTTTCAGTAGATAATAAATATACTTCAGATTTTTTTTTGGAACCAACTAACAGGTCTTTTTCATATGAATGCTGCTTGCTAAAATTTGCCTTTTTGGCTATACAACGCTGGCGAACTCTATTTCGCCATTTTTCTGGTATTAATTTCGACCATCTGATCTGAGATAAATGGTATTGAAAATGCCCTTTTAACCAGTTTTTCCATTTATTAGTTTCATAGTGCGGAAGTTTCTTATTTGCTAATTTCGAATGATCCATTCCTTGTCTTTCAAAAGAATCCTTTATTTTAGACTTAAGAAAAGGGGGTATTCTTTGATTTTGATATTGAACAACAGATCTTACCGAGTTACTAATTTTTATTTGTGATAATTTGTAAAATACATATGCTTGTGACATGTAGGATAAGTCATAAAAAATACGTGAAGTTTCTTTAATATTTCGAATCTTATCAAGTGGCTTTTTTATAGCCGAAATAAACGAAATTGGAGTTTTCTTTTTTGTATTAATTGTTGCTTGTTTTCTTTCATTATTGTAAATAAATTTATCAATAAATTTTTTTGTTAATTTAAGAAAAAATTCTGTATTTATTCTGGGAATATTAATGATAGATACAAATATATCTGTATAGATTTTTTCAATGAAAATTTTTAAAAGGGAGGGTAATTTACAGATTAATCGAGCATTTCTTCTTTTTAATATTTGCCATTTTTCAAATCTTTTAGCATTAGAATTTGTTTTGTTAGGACTAAGATTTTTTATTCTTGGAGTTACTTTTTTTTTCTCTTTTGAGATTTTTTCTAGTTGATTTCGGATTGTACTTGTTCTATCAGTGACATCTTTCGTTTTTTTTTCTGTCAATGGAGAATTTGTCCAACTCGGAGATGCAATTTGACTAAATGATTCGTGAATTATCTCATTGCTTATCGTGGAATCTTTTTCTTCTTTAAGTTCGTTCGATTTATATACTTCTCTTAATCTAAACAATAGAATTGGATTTACTTTTGAAAGTTCTTTTATTATTTTTTTTATAAAAAAAATACCTCCGAAAACCCATTTTTTGATTTCTTTTGAAACCTTTGGAAGTAATTTGGTTTTTTCTTTGAAAACTGTTAGAACTCGCAAATACTTCTTTTTTAATTTTTCAATTTGTTTTTTGAATTCCTTAAAAATGGGTTTAAAAAAAGAAGGACGTTTTCGGGGCGGACCAAAAGGAAGTTCTGCTTCCATTCCCCAAATTGTTAAAAAACAAAAATCATCTTTTTCTTTTTTCTTTTTCATTAGATCTTTCTGCGAGGATCGTAGTTTGGATTTGCGCCAAGGTTTCAGACAGAACGGAAACAATATTTTTATCTGAATACCATCTGTCAACCAATTTTTTGGAAATTCTGTTTCGGATAATGGAACCCCATTATAGGTACATTTAAGATGTACCTCTCTATTCCATTCCTGGAAATCCTCAGCCCATTCAGGAAGTTCGAATAGGAGTATACGGCCAATATTTTTTGTAATTATTAATAAAGGTAATAGAATACTTTTTCTAAAAATAGATTGAGTTAGTAACATACAACCTCTTATTACTTGCGCAAGTGGAATGCTATCCCAGGCCTCTGCTATCTCTATTCGAACTTTTTCCTTTCTTTTGTTCTTTGCTTTTTTTTCTTCTCTTTTTGTTTGTTCTTTTGTATACTCTACCGTTTTGAATGCTTCTCCCTTACCCACCCAATTTCGAAAAAAAAGTTTAATCAATCCGGAGATATCAAAAGAAAAAAGAGGGAATTTTTGTAGTCTTTCAAAAAAAAGGAGGGAATGCACATTTGCTTGAAACAATTCTGAAATAACTATTTTACGTCTTTGAGCTCGCATAGAACCTTTGATTATATTCCGCCGAAAGTCTGATTGTTGTGAATAACGTATCAAAGCCACTTCGTCGATTTCATCGGGCATATTAGTATCCGTAATATTAGAATCACTATTCTCCCTGTTAACAGTAAA